TAGGACTTGATCTTGGTACCAACCCATAACGATCAAAGTCGAATCGCGAGCCTATTAATGAAGCAAATTCAATGAAACAGCAACTGGTACCATATAGAAGCGGCCATAAACTGGAGAGTCTTGACCAATTCGAAAGATCATTCGATGTAGTTGAAATAACTGAATTGGGGGTTGTTTGGTCAAGTAACGGAAACTCAATCAAATTCATAACTGTCTCAATGTAATTTTTTCCTTCCTTTTTTTTTTTATTGTCTGAATACTCAGTTAAGACCATTCCAACGCTCCTTTTCGCCATGCATAAACTGAACCCACAATTGGGATAAGCACGAAAATTAAAGCTTCGATAAATACAGATACACCCAATACATCGAAACTCATTGCCCATGGATAAAGAAAGACCGTTTCAACATCAAAAACAACAAAAACTAGAGCAAACATGTAATAGCGGATTCGGAATTGTAACCAAGCGTCCCCCATAGGTTCTATGCCCGATTCATAACTAGAGAGCTTCTCTGGTCCTTTACTAACCGGGGCTAAAACTCCTGAAATTACAAATGCCAAGATAGGAATAACGCTTGATATTATTAGAAATGCCCATAAAATATCATATTCGTGAAGCAGAAACATAAATGTACTCCTATTAATGTGGAATATGCTTAATTATTCGAGTTGGCATTGTCAATTCATCCAGAACTTGTTTTCCTAGGTGAAACAAGAATTTATTTTAATCAAATCAAAGTGTATAGTTCAGAGTTTGTTTGCTGCGTGGCATGTCTTGTTTAGAGATTCATCCAACGGAATCGGGATTCCGTTTTTGATTTTGATTCTATTTAGATATGGTGTAGAAATAAGGCGTTCTTACACAAACAAAACTCTCTCACTTTGTCTCGCTTTCTCTATTCTCTATAAAAAAATAGATATAAGATTAAAAAATATTAAATAATAAAATTCTAAATAATAAAAGTAATTTAATTAAATACTAAAATATACTAATCTAACCTAATAGAATATTCTATTACTAATGTATTCTAATGAATAGTAATACTATAACTATGTTTCATAATTCTGAAACGTAATACTATGTTTTTGTTTTTTTCTTGATATTTCCTTATATTTATTTCTTTGTATTTTATATTTAGAAATATATATTTCTTATATAAATTATATGTAAATATATAATTTATGTAATGTATAAATAATAAAATGAAATAAGATAATGAAATATTATCAAAAAATAATATCAAACATAACATAGTTATTATCAAAACCAATAATTTTTGGGGGGTAAAAAATGTCTAGGGATTTCTAACATATTCGAAGTATTCTTTTCATTAAAATCCAGGTAAAGGATCGTCGTTGTTTCTATTGATTTTATACAAATACGAATACGTAAACACAATCTAATGCATCGAACGATTATATTTTCTTTCTTTTTCTTGTCCTAGATTTGACACATACTGATCTGATTAGATCCATTGGAATGAATTATTGTTTTTATTTTCAGGTACCTATGTATTTACATGAATATGTGGTAATGCTTTCATTTCATTTCTATGAAACAACCAATGGACTGGTCTGTCCAGTCTATAAACAAGTACTAATGAGGAAATGAAAACTATACTAAACAAAAATAGAATGTCTATACAAAAATAGACAAATAGAATGTATTAGGGCTATACGGACTCGAACCGTAGACCTTCTCGGTAAAACAGATCAAACTGATTATTATCGAAATGATTCGAACTGTTTCAAAGACCCAACATGCATTTTGTTTGTTGCATTGGGCTCTTTCATCAACTGATGTAAAGATCAGTTAGTCCACCATATTTTTTCTTTACAGGAAGATAATGAGCTGGCTCCATGTGCTCTGATTCATTATTTGTATTCAGATCTAGTAGCAATACCAAAGTGTTTCAAAGAAGGGTTACCTTGACTTAGGTCTGCCTTCGGCTTAGATCAACCGAAGTTAAATGGAGTCTCTATCGTTCCGCTGCAAGAGTCGAATATGAGACTTCATACACCTTAAAGTTCATAGGATGAAAGGAGGTTTTTTTGAAGCCCTTATACTCATTATGCCTAGCATTGAATGGGCTGGGTATTTACCTTATCAACTATCAAATCAATGACGGGTTCTATTTGATTTGGCACCTAAATTCGCACCAAAATCGGACCGAACCAAATATTTGTCAGGCTATTGTTCTCTCGAATCTATGGAGTAAGACATTGATTTTTCAATAAGATCAACTATGTTCATTGCATAATAAGCTCCCTTGAAAAGCATTGGCGCACGTGTAAACGAGGTGCTCTACCTAACTGAGCTATAGCCCTTGTCATAGATATCTTAACATATAGATAATTTCTTGTCAAGATGGATATTCCCTAATCTCACATGATAACTCTTTGATCCGTTTACTGTTAACAGATTGGTATTGCTTAGAAATAATATTCTATCTATAATCCCCGAGGTGATGGGTCTTCTTTTGAGGTGATAAATTACCTA